CATTTCTCATCAAATAAATAGGGGGATTTTCATTATTTCAACTCCTACAGATTGGTAGGAGAAAGACATATTTAGTACAATTATTGAGAGCATTCTAGTCCGGATTCCATGAGATACTGAGTCTGCTTTTTCGATTGTTCCCAATTCATGGAATGGAATAGAGGACTATATGTTTCTTAGGCGCACAGACCCAAATTGAATTCATTTCTTGTACAATACAAAATGAATTTCACATTAACAGAATTTCATTTCCCTGATAGAATACTTTTCCAGATTCAAAAATCCCCCCTTCTGACTTCGGTTTTGTTTGTGTAACGGCAATTACTAATGTGAAGTTGAAAAATCTATTTCATTCAAATTGTACGCTGAGCTTTTGGTATAGGTATCCCAGTACGAATAACCTAAGGAGGGAGGGTAAAAGAAAAATAAAGATCAATATCCCACCCCCTTTAGCTTAGCAAGTAGCAGGGGAATAAATCCATTTTCCCTTCCTATTTTGATATTTTTTTAGAGGGCTCGTCGAAGAACGAACAAACCCCAAACTAAAATAGTTAGTTTGATGGAATATTCCATCCTTTATCCCGGGACTCCTCTTTATCACACTTCTTTGTCTTCCAAGAAAACTAGATCATTAAAAAAAAACGGAGTTTAGAACGTAACTCCCTTCTTTTTCCACTTCGCTTCGATTGTTTGTTGGGGGTTTGTAACTAATGGAAACGGGCGGGTGGTCGGACGATACTTTATCCGATGATTGTACAAGGAGGACGTAAGGTAGGTTATAGATAAAGAACAGAAAAGAATGCGAAATAAAGAAATTTTGGATTCGGTATGGATAAATGATCTTCCTATGTTATACTATTCAATTCTTGACGACGAATTGGTTTGATAGCTCAGATATTGTTATTCATGATATTGATCTGATTTCAAGATCATCGAGAGGGAATTCATTCATTGAATTGACAGGAGAAAGATTTATTATCTCTATGGGATTAAATCCCGAGTTATTTTGAAGTAAAAAAACGATGAGATTATGGAAGTAAATATTCTTGCATTTATTGCTACTGCACTGTTCATTCTAGTCCCTACTGCGTTTCTACTTATCATTTACGTAAAAACCATAAGTCAAAATGATTAAGGAGTTAATGGTTAAACAAATCAAATGAAAAGGATTCTAATTTTGTGTCTTAAATGAAATGAGCGGACTATAACCGGCAGTATTCTATGAGATCCGATAGTAAGGTAAGAAAGAAATAGATGAACCCTTCTTTCTTACCATACTATCTATTAGTGTTAGTATTATTTTAGTGTATAAAGTTATACAGCGTATAAAGAAAGTTGTACTTTAGAATCTAATAAAGATAGAGGCTAAATATAAATCAATCTACAATATTATCTTCATATATGTAGATATCAATTCCATTTATTTCATATATTTATTTCATATATAGAATGGACATAGGACCCAATTCTATTTCTATTTCTTTGATACATCTATTTGTTTCGAGCAATCCGAAATAATCGTCTGACTCTTATAGTTCGAATTTCTAGATTTTTGATTATTTACACTATGAATTTTAGGATCTATCGAAAGAATCAAATCAATGCAGGAAAACCGATATGGGCATATATTAATAAAATCAAATAGTCATTTTTTTTAGCATTCCGAAGAAATAATTGATTGAGCCATTGACAGGAGTTCTGTGGGCACTTTTTCGGATTTCGAAGAGTAAACCTCACAGATTTTTAACGGTTGAACCATGATATGAAATGCGTCAATAAAATCGAAATTCCGAAAAGGAAAGGAAAAATAATAGAAAATAATAAAAAAAGGAAAATGCGCAATATGTGACGCCCCTAAGGCAAGATCTTCTTTTATTATGCATAGTATCTCATTAGACAACCACTATGTTTCTATTCTTTCTCATATAAAGTGCGTATACACTTAACAAAACGACTTCCTTTTTGAAGAGTAAAAGGGGAAAGAAAGGGGGATCGGGTCTTCCTCAGTATCCATCTATCATTCTGGTAAGAGCCCATTCATTGAAATAGAAAAGTTAGGAAGAATTAAGTTGGACTAAATTTTCTATCATCTGTATCCCTTTCCTTTCGAAACACAAACATGGGAATCCGTGAAATATCTCTTTGATTGAAAGCGTATTAGTCATATAATACATTATTCCACCAGAATCCAATGGAATTTCAAAATGAAGATATATTCGATTTTTTTCTTTTTAAAGAGTTCAAACCGCCTTGCAGAACGACCTATAAAACAATTGATAGAGTTTGATTCCTCAACCCAATTAGTAGTACCTTTAGAGCCCACTTCTTCCCCATACTACGAGTGAAAGGGAAAATGTAAAGACTACCATTAAAGCAGCCCAAGCAAGACTTACTATATCCATGTGAATTATGTCCCCGATCTTGATGAAGGAATTATTCCATTATTGCTCACTAATAATAGTGGAATCAATGGCGCAGAGTCAAAAAGGGATTCTGACCGAAGACTATTGATGAACCAATTCAACAAATCCAATTCTAAAAAATTCCTATATGATTTGAAATCCGGAAAGACTAAATACAAGTAAAATATGCAATGATATCTCAAGGAACTCTTATTAATGGAACATGTAGGAATAATAAGGCCTATTCTTTTTTGTTAACCTTTATAAGTAAAGTAAAAAAGCATAATCATAGATCACTATCTATTCCATACCTCTATTTCCCTTTTGATCTAATTCATACCATCTCCCGAATGTTTCGCAGAGACAGTTCGGAGATGGTATCTCATATTCTTGACGAGAGGTTGCTGAAAAGAAATTTTTTTTGCACTTTTTCTATATCTATTTTATTTAAAGTAAATTAAAAATCCAATCTAATATTGATTGAATGCCTGAACATTCAGAGATTCTCGTGAGTCCATATATTCCATATATAAAGTATCTAAAGGATCTTCCCCCCTCTCCATAACTACTAATGGAATTCCATTTCCTATCCGGCTATCCAATGAAATTCAAGACCCAGTCCGTAGACACTACATTAGTAGTAGAAAGATTAGCAGTAGAAAGGAATCGAGAAGTCTTGAGAGCCCTTCCCCCATTCGAATCTTTCCTTGAATTCTAGATCCAAAGATTTACAATCTTTTAGAAAACCCCCAGATCCGATGCGTAGAAGCAAACAAGTATCAACAGTCCATTTCTTCTACTTCCGCTGGGGAATAATTTGGAGAGTTCTATCAGCGGAACAGAATCAGAGATTTTGAGCCTTTTTTTGTTGATCAGGCGACACCCGGATTTGAACTGGGGAAAAAGGATTTGCAGTCCCCCGCCTTACCACTCGGCCATGCCGCCAAATTGATACAAAATAGATGAAAATTTTCCCCTTCGGGTTGGAGTACGGAACTTCTTTTTTTATTGTACTTGCATCTTAATCCTCCTTTTCTTAATCCCTTTCCTAAAAGAAACCCTCCTCCTCTTTATTTATTTTTTTCTTTTTGGTTGGATTTGATCCAACCCTTCGATTGATTGTATAGTATCTCAAAACACATAATGCCTAAAAATTTCCCCTCCCCTTTCTATTAATATTTAAAAGGGCGGATTTTCAGTCATAAAAAAAATTATGACAACTTGGAACCGTTAACTATTGACTGCTGCCTGCGAATTCGTGAACTAGTTTTTGATTTGAATCTCCAATTGTGTTTTCCTAATGACATAATCAAAAAGTTGGCACATAACATATCAGTGTTGATTCGTTTCAATCCAAAATCCTTCTCAATTTCAATTATAACAACAATTATGAGTATATGTAAACCCCAGAACAGAAATTGTTACACAGATATCTAATCGAATTGGGTATCTTATTTATATATGTTGCCTATAGGAAATTATCAGAAAATTATCGTGCTTCAGTTTTTCGTGGAATAGAAAATAGAAACTTTGTTTTGATAGAGCACGGAAATAAAGGAGAAGACGGATCTATAGATAGCTCTATCTGCACGTGTTTAATAAATCCAGCCCTTCTTAGATACTTTGATACTTTACAATTCTAACTTTCTCCATCGGATTCTGCCAATTCTACTAAAAACTGGGTTAGGTAAAAAAAGATCTCTTCTCTGTGAATCTTTTTTGAACAATGGAATCATAAAAGAGGTTAAGTGCTAAAAAAATAGACTCTATATTGTTTCTGGTTTTTATGTCTTTATCTCAACGAAAAGATCAAATACCGAATCCATTTAGTTGTCTGGTATGCAAGTTGATTGGAATATGGAATAGCATAATAATGCTAGGAATGGAATCCGTTTTGATATTCTATACAAAATCCCATAATCATAATATAGTAAGCCTAAGTGGCACAATTCTCTTTCTAGGAATGTTTTATCAACCCCTTTCCATTTGTATCTGTTGCAAATTCTAATTTGAAATAGAAAATTCTCTTTCTTCCGCCGTTCATACGTATTTCATACATTCCATATCTGGAATGGAGTCAAATTTCATGCGATTCAGTAAACAGAATCTAAATTCTACCGTTACTAGATCATCTATATGATTCGATGAAGAATGATCTAATAATGGGATTTTTTGATAAATAGGAAATTCAAAATGCTCCAGGATGGAAATGAGGGAATGTATACAATACCCGGGTTGAATCAAATACAATTTGAAGGATTTTGTAGGTTCATTGATCAGGGCTTGATGGAAGAACTTTCTAAGTTTCCAAAAATAGAAGATACGGATCAAAAAGCGGAATTTCAATTATTTATGGAAACATATCAATTTGTAGAACCATTGATAAAAGAAAGAGATGCTGTGTATAAATTACTCACATATTCTTCTGAATTATATGTATCCGCAGGACTAATTTGGAAAACCCGCAGGGATATGCAAGAACAAACAATTTTAATTGGAAACATTCCTCTAATGAATTCTCTGGGAACTTCTATAGTAAAGGGAATGTATAGAATTGTGATCAATCAAATATTGCAAAGCCCGGGTATTTATTACCGG